GACTATTGTTATTTGGGTAGGGAAATTGTAATAAACAATTTTTCCGTTAATTGTTTTTTTTTAAAAAAAACATTTTTTTTGCATTTTTTTGCATTTTTTTTTATTTTTTTTTTATGACATAAAAATGGTCTCTAGAATTTCTCCACAAGCCAAAAATATTTTTTAAAAAGTGCATTTTTTTTGCATTTTTATGCATTTTTATGCATTTTTTTAATTTTTTTTTTTTGCCAAAATTTGTACTAAAAAAGGTTATCTAAAGGGAATCTCCGTCTAGGGTAGGTTTACTAAAATTGTAAATTTTTGCATATACCCCCCTTTTAATAATTATTTATCGAATAAATACTATAAATTATTATATATATATATAAATAGTTATATATATTAATACAAATTATATACTAAAATAAGTGGCTCATATATATACTTTGTTTCTATGATATATTAAGATCATATTCTCGAAAGAGCTAGAAGGTATATAAAAGTGATATTAAGGTCATTCTTATTCAATTATTATTTAAATATAAATAATATATATATTAATATAGCGTTATTCTGTATTATTAAATATTTATATATATATAAATATTATTAAAATATCCTCATTAATATATATTTTTAATAATAAATTTCTTATAATAAGTATATACTTAGTAATAAAAATATAAAATATATATAAATTATTAATATATATATATTTTATATAGAAATAATAAAATATTGAAAAAAAAAAAAAAATTATTTCTTTATATTAGTAAGAAAAATTTATTGTATAATTAAATATATTTCTATATTAAAAAAATTATTTAATTATTAATATATTTAAAATATTGTTAGTTGAACTATTATTAAGGGCGTGTGTATCGGGGGGGTAGTTTACTATGTTATAAAGGTTGCTTTTTTAATAAACTTAAAATTAAGAAAAATTAGGGATTTTTCTTGTTTTTGAAATAGATATTGTTCTGTTGACTAAGCAATTTCGGGATTCTAAAAAAAATTCTAAAAAAGTTGTATTAAATTCCCCGTCAAAATTGATTTAAAATTATTTAGTTAAGGCTTTATTTTTCGAGTAGTAAGATATTTTCTTAGACGCCAAATTGTTTTTAAATGAATAAATTACTGTTGTTTTTATCGATTAATGCCGAATCGATAGTTTGTATAGTGAAATTAGTTTATTTAGATATTTTCTTAGACGTCAAATTGTTTTTAAATGAATAAATTACTGTTGTTTTTATCGATTAATGCCGAATCGATAGTTTGTATAGTGAAATTAGTTTATTTAGATATTTTCTTAGACGTCAAATTGTTTTTAAATGAATAAATTACTGTTGTTTTTATCGATTAATGCCGAATCGATAGTTTGAATAGTGAAATTAGTTTATTTAGATATTTTCTTAGACGTCAAATTGTTTTAAAATGAATAAATTACTGTTGTTTTTATCGATTAATGCCGAATCGATAGTTTGAATAGCGGAGCTAGCTTTTTTAGATATTTTCTTAGACGTCAAATTGTTTTAAAATGAATAAATTACTGTTGTTTTTATCGATTAATGCCGAATCGATAGTTTGAATAGCGGAGCTAGCTTTTTTAGATATTTTCTTAGACGTCAAATTGTTTTTAAATGAATAAATTACTGTTGTTTTTATCGATTAATGCCGAATCGATAGTTTGTATAGCGGAGCTAGCTTTTTTAGATATTTTCTTAGACGTCAAATTGTTTTTAAATGAATAAATTACTGTTGTTTTTATCGATTAATGCCGAATCGATAGTTTGAATAGTGAAATTAGTTTATTTAGATATTTTCTTAGACGTCAAATTGTTTTAAAATGAATAAATTACTGTTGTTTTTATCGATTAATGCCGAATCGATAGTTTGAATAGCGGAGCTAGCTTTTTTAGATATTTTCTTAGACGTCAAATTGTTTTTAAATGAATAAATTACTGTTGTTTTTATCGATTAATGCCGAATCGATAGTTTGAATAGCGGAGCTAGCTTTTTTAGATATTTTCTTAGACGCCAAATTGTTTTTAAATGAATAAATTACTGTTGTTTTTATCGATTAATGCCGAATCGATAGTTTGCATAGCGGAGCTAGCTTTTTTAGATATTTTCTTAGACGCCAAATTGTTTTTAAATGAATAAATTACTGTTGTTTTTATCGACTAATGCCGAATCGATAGTTTGCATAGCGGAGCTAGCTTTTTAGATATTTTCTTAGACGTCAAATTGTTTTTAAATGAATAAATTACTGTTGTTTTTATCGATTAATGCCGAATCGATAGTTTGCATAGCGGAGCTAGCTTTTTTAGATATTTTCTTAGACGTCAAATTGTTTTTAAATGAATAAATTACTTTTATTTTTATTGTCTTGGTATTATTTGGTGGCTTAATTTTATGGTAGTTATTTAAATTAAATGTTATTTTTAGAGGTTAAAAAAAGAAGTTTTTCTAGCTTTATTTTTTAATATTACTTAATTTTATATACAAATTTTAGTGTTAAATACGTATAATTTTAAATAAATTATGCTTTAGTATAAGATGTAATAAATAATTTTAAATAATTTAGTAATTTAAGATTTAATTAAAGTATTAAATATAAACTAAGTTTGTGCCAGCAGTTGCGGTTATACAAATTATATAATTAAAAATTGTTTTGTTTTAATTAATAAATTTTCTAGAATAAAAAAATTAATTTTATTAGGTTAAATTTTAAAATTAAGATTTTATTTAATTAAATTTTATGAGGTTAATAAATTCAGATTTTAAACTAGGATTAGATACCCTATTATTCTGATAGTAAATTATTAAACAAGATTAGTAGCAGATTAATTTCTTGAAAATTAAAGAAGTTGGCGGTATTTTAGTCTATTCAGAGGAACCTGCCCTGTGATTGATGGTACACGTTTTAGATACTTATTTTGTAAGTTTACATATCGCCGTAGATTGAATATTTTTAAAAAAATAAAATATTCAAGATTTTTTTAATAAAGGAATTCAGGTCAAGATGTAGCATATAAATAAGAAGAGGTGGGTTACAATAAAGATATTTACACGAATTATTTGATTAATATTAATTTTGAAGGTGGATTTGAAGGTAATTTTATATAAAATTATAAGATGATTTAAGCTCTAAAATATGTACATATCGCCCGTCGCTTTCATTATAAAATGAAATAAGTCGTAACAAAGTAGAGGTACTGGAAAGTGTCTCTAGAAAGACAAGTTAGAGCTTGTTAAAGCGTTTTAGTTACATTAAAAGGTTTATTGTAGAATCAATATAATTTGAGAAAAGTTTATTATTAAATTTTATAGTTTAGAAAATTTTATTTTAAGTAAAATTATTTTTTATTATTTTTTATGAAAAAATTTATTTAATGATAGATAAATAGTATTGTGCAAGAAATAATTATTTTATTTGTAAGAAAAATTAAGTTTTTGTACCTTGTGTATCAGGGTTTATTAATTAAAAATAATAAATTTTATTTTCTCGAATTAATAAGAGTTACATTTATATATATATTTTTGTTGAATAAAAATTTTTAATATAAATGTAGAAGTGAAATGCTAATCGATTATTAATATATCTAGTTATTGAAGAAAAAAATTTAATTTTTTTATTATTTAATATAAAATTTTATTTTTAATTTTATATTAATAATATTTTATATTTAAAGGGATGAGCTTTTAAATAGAAATTTTTAAAGAATTTATAATTTTAATTAAGTAGGATTATAAGTTTTTATCTTTAATAGTGTGTTGTAATTATTTTAAATGTATATATTTAAGATTTATATTTAATTTTGAAATTTTGTATTCAAATAAAAATTTTAATTTAATAAATTTTTTAATAGTGATAAAATTAGTATAATTATTTGTTTGAATTAGTTAATTTCAAAGGTTAAATAAAGGAATTCGGCAAATATATTTTTCACCTGTTTATTAAAAACATGGCTTTTTGATTATAATTTAAAGTCTGACCTGCCCACTGAAATTTAAATGGCCGCGGTATTTTGACCGTGCAAAGGTAGCATAATCAGTAGTTTTTTAATTGGAAGCTGGAATGAAAGGTTTGATGAAAAAATAGCTGTCTCTATTTAAATTTTTTAGAATTTTATTTTTAAGTAAAAAAGCTTAAATAAGATTAGAAGACGAGAAGACCCTATAGAGTTTTATTTAAAGTAATAAAAATAAAATTAGTAATTAAATAATTTTTTTATAATTTTAAATTTAATTGGGGTGATTGAAAAATTTGACAAACTTTTTATATAAAATTACATTTATTTATGATTATTTGATCCTTAGATAAAGATTATAAGATAAAATTACCTTAGGGATAACAGCGTAATTTTTTTAGAGAGACCATATTGAAAAAAAAGATTGCGACCTCGATGTTGGATTAAAATAAAATTTTGGTGAAGAAGCTAAAGTATTTGGGTCTGTTCGACCTTTAAAATTTTACATGATCTGAGTTTAAACCGGTGTGAGCCAGGTTGGTTTCTATCTCTAATAAGTTTTAATATTTTAGTACGAAAGGACCAAGTATTAAATTAATAATTTTTAATTAAGAATATTATTGTTATTTTGGCAGAATAGTGCAATAGATTTAGATTCTTTTTATGTAAATAAATTTACAGATAATACTTGATAATCAAAGATTTATTTCTTATGGTAATTTCTAGGTTAGTGATAATTATCTCTTTATTGATTAGAGTTGCTTTTTTAACTTTATTAGAACGTAAAGTTCTTGGGTATATCCAAATTCGAAAAGGTCCTAATAAAGTAGGATTTATTGGTTTATTACAACCATTTAGAGATGCGATTAAGCTTTTTACTAAAGAACAAACTATTCCTTTTATATCAAATTTTAATCTTTATTATTTTTCTCCTGTAATAAATTTATTTTTAGCTTTGTTATTATGATTAAGAATACCTTTTTATACAATAAATTTTTCTTTTTCTTTATCTTTATTGTTTTTTTTAAGTGTTTCTAGATTAAGAGTTTATACAATTATATTAGCTGGGTGGTCTTCAAATTCTAATTATGCTATATTAGGTTCGATACGTTCTGTTGCTCAAACTATTTCTTACGAAGTAAGGTTAGTATTAATTTTATTATCTTTTTTGTTTTTAATTTTAGGGTTTGATATTATAGATTTATCTAAATTTCAAGAATATATTTGATTTATTTTTTTAACTTTGCCTTTAAGATTGATATGGGTGGTATCCAGTTTAGCTGAGACTAATCGGACACCTTTTGACTTTGCTGAAGGAGAATCAGAATTAGTATCAGGTTTTAATGTTGAATATAGAAGAGGTGGATTTGCAATAATTTTCTTAGCCGAGTATTCAAATATTTTATTTATAAGAATATTGTGTAGAATATTATTCCTAGGCGGAGATTTGTATTCTTTATTTTTTTTTATAAAATTATCTTTTATGGCATTTTTTTGACTTTGGGTTCGAGGGACTTTACCGCGGTATCGATATGATAAATTGATAGGATTAGCCTGGAAAAGATTTTTACCTGTGTCGTTGAATTTTCTATTATTATTTTGTGGGGTAGGATTGTTTTTGTTTGCCAAAACTATTTAGTTAATTATTTTTAGTACCAATAAATCAATAGAAAATTAAATGTTTCTTTTTTATATTTTCAAAATATATACTTATACAAGTTCATTGATTAGATTCTAAAGATTAGCTTGTCTCAAAATTTTCTTATCAAAGGATTAATTATATAGAAACTAAAATACAAAATAGTTAGAATTTGTCCAGTTAAAATAAATGGATCTTCGACAGGTTGGGCCCCAATTCACGTTAATAAAATAACTAAAGATAAGAAAGTTCAAAATATAATCTTGTTTAATGGGTAAAATTGAGTTCTTAAATATTTTTTATTGTTAGTAAATGGAAGAATATATAAAATAGCAATTGATATTACGAGAGCAATTACACCCCCTAATTTATTAGGAATTGACCGTAAGATTGCATAGGCAAATAAAAAATATCATTCAGGTTGGATATGAATAGGGGTTACAAGGGGATTAGCTGGAACAAAATTATCTGGGTCTCCAAGTATATAAGGGTTTGTTAATGTTAAAATGGTTAAAAGACCTAATGTAACAATAAATCCTACTAAATCTTTTAATGTAAAATATGGATTAAATGGGACTTTGTCTATGTTTCTTATTGAACCTAAAGGGTTTCCTGATCCTGTTTGATGAAGAAATAATAGATGGATTATTACTAAAGCTATAACAATAAATGGTAAAATGAAATGAAAAGCAAAAAATCGTGTTAAAGTTGCATTGTCGACTGCGAATCCCCCCCAAATTCATTGAACAATGGAATTTCCTAAATAGGGGATTGCTGAAATTAAATTAGTAATAACTGTGGCCCCTCAAAATGATATTTGCCCTCATGGGAGAACATATCCTAAAAAAGCTGTTGCTATAACTATAAAAAAAATAGTAACTCCTGTTATTCAAGTTTCTTTTATATAGTAAGAAGAGTAATAAATTCCTCGTCCGATATGAATATAAAGACAAATAAAGAAAAATCTGGCCCCGTTAGCATGGAGGGTTCGAATTAATCATCCATAATTTACATTTCGACAGATATGAGCAATTCTATTGAAAGCTAAGTCAATGTTTGGGCAGTAATGTATAGCTAAAAATACACCTGTTAATGCTTGAGTTAGTAAACAAAGACCAAGAAGTCTCCCAAAATTTCATATTGTGGAAATATTTGACGGAGTAGGCAAGTTTCATAAAGATGATCTAAAAATTTTTACTAGAGGGTTAGTTTTTAATTGTTTTATCATTAAGAATTTATTTGTCGAAGAGGGCCTATTTTAGATTGGGTAATTTTAACGATAGCAATTAAGGTTAATAATAAATAGATTATTATTAAAATTATAATTAATATTCTAGGGAAATTTATGAATTTATTTATTGTTAAATTTTTTATTAGTTGGTTAGATTGATTTACGTAATCTTGTGTTTCTGAGTCAATTATACAATAAAAATTATCTAAAAAAATAAATATAAAGGAAAATATAAAAAAAATTATGAATCTAAATATTATTTTGTTAGAGAATTTAAATTTTTCATTTGAGGCTACTCTAGTTATATAAAGAAATAATACAAGTATTCCTCCAATTATAATAAGAAAAAGAATATAAGAAAATCAATAATCAAAATTTATTATTCCTGAAATAATAGAAATAATAATAGTTTGAGTAAGAAGAATTAGTCCTAATGATAGAGGGTGGTTTAAGCAAACAAAAATTACTGATAATATTCATCTTAATAAAATTAGTGTTAAAATAATTTCAAGAAATAGTTTATTTAAAAATTTTAATTTTGGAGATTAAAGATGGGAGTTTCTCTTTCTTGAAGTTTTAAAAGAGGGATCTTATTTTTGATTTACAAGACCAATATTTTTATTTAAATTATTAAAACAATGACAATTTCTTTGTTAACTTTTTTTTTTATATATTTTTCTAGAATTTTAGTATTTACTTCTAAACGAAAACATTTACTTTTAATATTATTAAGTTTAGAGGCTTCGGTGGTTTCTTTGTTTCTAGGTTTATTTTTTTTGTTAAGGATTATAAATTTTGAGTTTTTTTTTTCAATAATTTATTTGACTATAAGAGTATGTGAAAGAGCTTTAAGACTCTCATTATTAGTTTTAATAATGCGTGTTCATGGGAATGATTTTGTTTTATCTTTTGATTTTTTATGATAAATTTAATTTTTATATTAATTTTTATGATTCCTTTATCTTTTTTAGTTAGCTATTGATCAGTTTTAATTTTTTTATTATTATTTACTTTTTTATTTATTTCAAAATTTAATCAAAGATTAAATTTTTCTAGAATTTCTTATTGTTTAGGTTTAGATTTATTATCTTATACTTTAATTTTATTGAGATTTTTTATTTGTTCTTTAATAATTTTAGCTAGAGAAAAAGTTTATAAGCAAAATAATTTTAGTAGGTTATTTTTATTAATAATTTTAACTTTATTGCTTAGTTTATTTTTTACTTTTAGATCATTAAATTTATTTATTTTTTATCTATTTTTTGAAATTAGACTTATTCCCACTTTAATTTTGATTATTGGGTGAGGATACCAGCCTGAACGAATTTCAGCTGGGGTTTATTTATTATTTTATACTTTATTAGTTTCTCTTCCTATAATAGTTTCTTTATTTTTTTTATACAATAAATTTCTGAGTCTAGAATTTTATTTTTTAAATAGGACTATTGAAAGTTTAATTTTATATTATTGTACAAATATAGTTTTTTTAGTTAAAATTCCTATATTTTTTATTCATTTGTGGTTGCCTAAGGCTCATGTAGAAGCCCCAGTTTCTGGTTCAATAATTTTAGCTGGGGTGATATTGAAATTAGGGGGCTATGGACTTCTTCGTTTAATAAAATTATTTATTAAAATTGGTTTAAAATTAAATATTTATATTATTATTATTTCTTTAATTGGTGGATTAATTGTGTCTTTTATTTGTATCCGTCAAAGAGATATAAAATCATTAATTGCTTATTCATCAGTTGCTCATATAGGGATAGTTTTAAGAGGGATTTTGACTATAAATTTATGAGGATTATGAGGTTCTTTGTGTATAATATTAGCTCATGGGTTATGTTCTTCAGGATTATTTTGTTTAGCAAATATTTCTTATGAACGTTCATTTAGTCGAAGAATTTATTTTAATAAAGGAATAATTAATTTATCACCAAATTTATCATTATGATGATTTTTACTGTGTGCTTCTAATATAGCGGCCCCCCCTTCTATAAATTTAATAGGGGAAATTTTATTGATTAATTCATTAGTAGTTTATAGAAAATATTTATCTATTTTAATATTTTTTATAGCTTTTTTTAGAGCTGTGTATACTTTATTTCTTTATTCTTATACTCAGCACGGACAAGTGTATACAGGTTTATTTAGCTTTACCCAAATTTCTTATCGTGAATTTTTATTATTGTTTTTACATTGGTTTCCTTTAAATTTATTAATTTTAAAATCTGAAATAGTATTAATATGAATTTACTTAAATAGTTTAAGAAAAATATTAGTTTGTGGGATTAAAGATATGAGACTCATTTTAAGTAATTTCTTTATCAATTTGTAAAGTATATTTTATTTTATTTTTATATTTATCGGTAAATTTATTTTTGTTAGGTCTTTATTTTCTAATTTTAGATTTAAGAGTTTTTTTAGAATTTAATATTGTAAGTTTAAATTCTTCTTCTATTCTTATAACGGCATTAATCGATAGAATATCTTTATTATTTATAAGTTTTGTTTTATTTATTTCATCTATAGTAATTAATTATAGACAAGAATATATGGAGACAGATAAAAGAATTAATCGATTTATTATTTTAGTTGCTATATTTGTTTTGTCTATAATACTTTTAATTATTAGCCCAAATTTAATTTCAATTTTGGTAGGGTGAGATGGGTTAGGCTTAGTTTCATATGCTTTAGTAATTTATTATCAAAATGTAAAATCTTTTAATGCTGGGATATTAACAGCTTTATCTAATCGTATTGGTGATGCAGCTTTACTTATTTCTATTGCTTGGATAATAAATTATGGGAGTTGAAATTTTGTTTTTTACATTAATATAATAAAAGAGGATGAAATTATACAATTAGTTTCTTTTTTAGTAATTTTAGCAGCTATAACTAAAAGAGCCCAAATTCCATTTTCTTCATGGTTGCCAGCTGCAATAGCAGCACCTACTCCAGTGTCTGCTTTAGTCCATTCCTCTACTTTAGTGACAGCTGGGGTTTATTTATTAATTCGATTTTCAGAAGCTTTTTCGTTTAGAGAAAATAATTTTTTATTATTTATTTCTTTAATAACAATATTTATAGCAGGATTAGGAGCTAATTATGAATTTGATTTGAAGAAAATTATTGCTTTATCTACTTTAAGACAGTTAGGGTTAATAATTGCAATTTTATCGTTAGGAAGAAAAGAGTTAGCTTTTTTTCATTTATTAACCCATGCTTTATTTAAGGCTTTGTTATTTATATGTGCTGGGATAATTATTCATAATTTAGGGAATTGTCAAGATATTCGTTATATAGGGTCAATAGTTAATTCTATACCTTTTACTTGTATACTTTTTAATATTTGTAATTTATCTTTGTGTGGGTTACCTTTTTTGTCTGGGTTTTACTCTAAGGATTTAGTGGTTGAATTTATATCTATAGGATGACTAAATTTATTTGTTTATTTAATTTTTTATGTATCTATTGGTTTAACTGCTTGTTATAGATTTCGTTTAGTTTATTATTCAATGACAGGAAATTTTAATTTAATTTCTCTTAATTCATTAAATGAAACAAGAAAAATCATAATGAAGAGTATAGGCGGGTTAATTTTTTTAGTTATTTTTATAGGAAGATTACTTATATGGGTAATATTTCCTACTCCTTATTTTATTTGTCTACCTTTTTATATAAAAATTATAGCTTTGCTTATGATTGTAGTTGGGATATGAGTGGGGTATGAAGCTTCAAAATTTAAAATTTCTTTTAATTGTTTTTTTTTAAAGTTTTATAATTTAAGAATATTTTTTTCAAATATATGAAATTTACCAGTATTAGCAACATTTGGAATAAATTTTCCTATATTAAATTTAGGGAAATTATATATAAAGAATTTTGATCAGGGATGAATAGAATATTATGGTGGACAAAATTTGTATAAATCAATAAATAAATATTCTGTAATTTCTCAGCTTTTATCACGAAATTATTTCAAGGTCTATTTATTAATAGCTTTTTTAATGGCTTTTTCTTTGTTTTTAATGAATTTATATTTAAATAGCTTAAAAAGAGTATGGCATTGAAGATGCCAGGGAGGTAAATTTGTACCTTTAAATAATTTATAAGAATATAATTCTAATTTTACAATGAAAATGTAATGTTTTTTTAAACTATATAAATAAGAGTATAAACGGTGGTGCGCCGCTTAGAGAAAAAGTTAGAAGCTTGTCTCTGGCTTTCATACTCTCTTAATCGGAAAAATTTCAATTTTATCATTAACAGTGATATACCTCTTTTTTTGGTTTCAATTAATAAGATAAATTGATTTATCAATATTTTTTAAATGCAACTTAAACGTTAAAGTTAACTATTATCCTTTAAATAAGGATAAAATATCAAATTTTTAGGTCGAAACTAAATGCAAGAATTGCTTCTTATTTATTTAACTCAATTTAAAGCTCCTTGGTTTCATTCATGGTAAAGGCCTAATAGTAAAATAAAAATAAAAATTGTAATTGTTAAAGTTCAAAATCAAATTCTTGAAATTTTTAATGTTAAAATTATCGGTAAGAGAAGAGTTAATTCTACATCAAAAATAATAAAAATTACAGCAATCAAGAAAAATTGGAGAGAGAATGGTATACGTGCAGAATTTTTAGGGTCAAATCCGCATTCAAATGGGCTATTTTTTTCTCGGTCTGAAAATGTTTTTTTTGATCTAAAATTTAGAATAGCTAATATTAAAATTAAGATTAATAAGATAAAATTTATCATGAAGGAAATTATTTTGATTATTTATACTAAAAATAGATCTTTTGATTGGAAGTCAATTATAATTATTATACTATATAAATAGTTACCCCCCCCATCAATAGATTAGAATATAAAGAAATAGTCAAACTACATCAACAAAGTGTCAGTATCAAGCTGCTGCTTCGAACCCAAAGTGATGGAAGGATGAAAAGTGGTTATTTAATAATCGAATTAGACAAATTAATAAAAAATTAGAACCAATTAATACATGAAGACCATGTAAACCTGTAGTTATAAAAAAAGTAGACCCGTATACTCTATCGGAGATAGAAAATGGGGCTTCTGTATATTCGTATAGTTGAAGAAGTCTAAAATAAAAACCTAAAATTACTGTTAAAGATAATCCTTGGATAGATTGATTATAATTATTTTCTATAATTCTGTGGTGTGCCCAAGTAATTGAGAGTCCTGAAGATAAAAGAATTAAAGTATTTAATAAAGGAATTTCTAATGGGTTAAAAGTAAAAATTCCTTTTGGGGGTCAGTTTATTCCTAATTCAATACTGGGTGATAGACTAGAATGAAGAAATCTTCAGAAAAATCCTAAAAAAAAGAATACTTCTGAAGTAATAAATAAGATTATTCCTCATCGTAATCCGAAAGTTACTTTTTTAGTATGAAGGCCTTGGAAGGTTCTTTCTCGTGTTACATCTCGTCATCACTGGAATATAACTAGTCTGTTAATTAATATACCTAAGACTAATAAAGAACAATTGTTTAAGTGAAATCATTTAATAAATCCTATTAATATAGAAAATGTTCCTAAGGAACCTAGTAAAGGCCAAGGTCTAAAATCTACTAAATGAAAAGGATGATTTTTAGTTTGTTTCATTAGTTTGTTTCTCTAGAGTAAAGAGTTGCTAGAATAGAAAATACATAAGATTGAATAATTGCTACAGCAGATTCTAAAATTAATAAAAGAATTTGTACTAAAATTAATAAATTTAATATATATAAGTTTAATGTAGACCCTGAATTTCCTAAAAGAGTAACAAGAAGATGTCCTGCAATTATATTTGCAGTTAATCGAATAGCTAAAGTTCCTGGTCGAATAATATTTCTAATTGTTTCAATAATTACTAAAAATGGTAAAAGAAGTTTAGGGGCTCCTTGGGGCACTAAATGGGCAAATATATGGGTGGTATTTTTTATTCATCCATATATTATAAAAGAGATTCAGAGAGGTAGTCTTAAAGATAAAGATATACTTATGTGTCTGGTACAGGTAAAAATATAAGGAAATAATCCAATAAAATTATTGAATACAATAATAGAAAATAAAGATACAAAAAGAATAGTTCTTCCGTTGAAATTTTTTGTTTTAATTAAGTTTTTAAATTCATTATGAAGAGTTAAAATAATATTAATTCATAAAATATTAATTCGAGACGGGATTAATCAATATATAGGTGGTATAAAAAAAATACCTAAAAAAATTCTTATTCAATTTATGGATAGATTAAAATTAGTAGTTGGGTCAAATGTGGAGAATAAATTTGCTATCATTTTCAAGAAATAGATTTTTCTTTATTAATTTTTAAGAAAAATTTAGGTTTGTATAAAAAAGAAAAATATATAAGAATAGAAATTAATAAATAAATAAAAATAAATATAAAAAATAATGTAATTCAATTTATGGGTATTATTTGAGGAATAAAAAATTATCTATTTGGATAATTTTAGCTTGACAAGCTAACGTTATTTATTTAACTAAATTTTTCATTAGAAATAAGCGCTAGTTTATTATAAAGTGGTTTAAGAGACCAATGCTGGCTTTCAGCTATCTAATGAATTATTTGTTGAAATTCATTTTAAGAAAAATCTAGGTGTAATTCTTTCGATGACAATAGGTATAAAACTATGGTTTGCTCCGCAAATTTCTCTACATTGCCCGTAGAGTAGGCCGGTTCGGTTAATTCTTAAATTAGTTTGGTTTAGTCGTCCTGGAGTTCCATCAATTTTTACTCCTAATGAAGGAATTGTTCATGAATGAATTACATCTGCAGATGTAACAATTAAACGAATTTGAGTGAGAAACGGAATTACTAATCGGTTATCAACTTCTAGTAAACGAAATATGCTAGATTTATATTCATTAGAAGGAATTATATACGAATCAAATTCTAGATTTTTGTAATCGGAATATTCATAGGATCAATATCATTGATGACCAATAGATTTAACTGTGATTATTGGGTTATTAATTTCATCTATAATATATAATAGACGTAAAGAAGGAAGCGCAATTAAGATTAAAGTTAAGGCAGGTAGAATAGTCCAGATTAGTTCAATGGATTGACCATCTAATAAGTATCGATGGATAAATTTATTAGTAAGTATACTGGAAAGTATATGGCCCACCAAAATTGTAATAATGATTAGAATTATTATTGTATGGTCATGAAAAAATATAAGTTGTTCTATAAGAGGTGAAGTTCTATCTTGGAGGGTAAGAGTTTTTCATGTTGAAATTTCTAAAAAAAATATAAATTTTATATTTGGGGTTTAAGTCCAGAGCACTATTCTGCCATATTAGAAATTTAAAACTATGGGGATTTCTGAAAATCTATGATCTATAGGAGGTATAGATTGCAATCATTCAATAGAAGACGCTATATTAGAAGGTGCTAGATTTTTACGTTGTGACGAAAAAGCTTCTCATAAAATAAAAATAAAATAAAATACTCTTATTAATGAAATTAATCTACCAATTGAAGAAATAGAATTTCATAATATATAAGCATCTGGGTAGTCTGAATATCGTCGGGGTATGCCTCTTAATCCTAGAAAATGTTGCGGAAAAAAAGTAAGATTTACTCCAATAAATATAATTATAAATTGGGTTTTTAGAAATTTATTATTAAGTGTTAATCCTGTGAATAAAGGAAATCATTGGACAATTCCGGCGATAATAGCAAATACAGCTCCTATTGATAGAACATAATGAAAATGTGCTACTACATAGTAGGTGTCATGAAGAATAATATCGATTGATGAATTAGCTAGAACTACTCCAGTTAATCCACCTATAGTAAATAAAAAAATAAATCCTAGGGATCATAATGAATTTGGATTAAATGAAATTAAAACACCATGGTAAGTAGCTAATCACCTGAAAATTTTAATTCCTGTTGGTACAGCGATAATTATTGTAGCTGAGGTAAAGTAGGCTCGTGTGTCTACATCTATTCCTACTGTAAATATATGATGTGCTCAAACTACAAAGCCTAGCAAACCAATTGCTATTATTGCATAAATTATTCCTAAAACTCCAAAAGATTCTTTTTTTCTTCTTTCTTGGCTAATAATATGGGAAATTATTCCAAATCCTGGGAGAATTAAAATATAAACTTCAGGATGTCCGAAAAATCAAAAAAGATGTTGGTAAAGAATGGGGTCCCCTCCTCCTGCTGGGTCAAAAAAAGAGGTATTAATATTTCGGTCAGTCAAAAGTATAGTAATAGCTCCTGCTAAAACTGGTAAAGATAAAAGAAGAAGAATAGCTGTAATTTTTACAGATCAAACAAATAAAGGTATTCGGTCTGGTGATATACCTGTAGGTCGTATATTAATTACAGTAGAAATAAAATTAATTGCGCCTAGAATAGACGATACACCTGCTATATGAAGGCTAAAGATTGCTAAGTCAACAGATGATCCCTCATGAGCAATATTAGCAGAAAGAGGGGGGTAAACTGTTCACCCAGTTCCGGCCCCTTTATCAACAAATCTTCTTATTAATAAAAAAGTTAGAGATGGGGGAAGAAGCCAAAATCTTATATTATTTAGTCGTGGGAAAGCTATATCAGGGGCTCCTAGTATCAATGGTACTAGTCAGTTACCAAAACCCCCGATTATTATAGGTATTACTATGAAAAAAATTATAATGAAGGCATGAGCTGTGACAATTACATTATAAATTTGGTCATCACCGATTAAAGAGCCCGGCCTTCCTAATTCAGTACGAATTAAAATTCTAAGGGAAGTTCCTACTATTCCTGATCAAGCCCCGAAAATAAAATATAATGTTCCGATATCTTTATGGTTAGTAGAGTAAACTCATTTATTCGGTAAAATGGCTGATTAAAGGTGATAAATTGTAAATTTATTTATGGAAGAAAAATTCCTATTACCAAAGTTAAATAGTTTAATAAAATATTAAATTGCAAATTTAAAGATGTATAAATTGTACTTTAACTTAAGAATTAGAAAAATCTCTAATTTTGACTTTGAAGGTCAATAGTTTTTGTTAACTTAAATTCTTAATAAATAGAATCAATTATTCTACAAATAATTAGTCCTCTTAAACTTAAGAAATTAAGAAAAAAATAAAAATAGTTTATTTTTGTTAGAAAAAAAGTTAGAGATTCTTGGCTAAAAATTGTTATTGAAGAAAAAGTAATTCGTAGATAAAAATACAAAGAAATTAATGTAAAAATAATTAAAATAGTTCTTAAAAGATAAAAATTATTATTAATTAAATTGTTAATAGTTAATCATTTAGGGAGAAAACCAATGAATGGGGGTAGACCACCTAGAGAAAGAAAATTTAGTATAAAAAAAAATTTTAATTTTTTATTGTGGGATAAAATTCTGGTGAGTTGGTTTAAAAAAAAAACATTTACATATTTTAGAATTAGAATAATATTTAAATTGATTAGACAGTAAACACAAAAATAATTGAAACAATTTATTCTGGAATAAAAAAGGGATGAAATTATTCATCCTATGTGATTAATTGAAGAATAAGCTATAATTTTTCGTAAATCAATCTGGTTTAAGCCTGAGATTCCTCTAATAATTGAAGAAATAATAATAATTGAAGAAAAAAATATAAGGTTAGTTTTAATATGGTAAGTTAGTAATACCATAGGAGCAATTTTTTGTCAAGTTAAAATAATATAAATATTAAATCAATTTAATCCTCTTACAACTTCTGGTAATCAGAAATGAAATGGAGCTGCTCCTAGCTTTATCAGTAGGGCAGTTCTTATTAGTAAAGTTTCGGAGAATCCTATTATGCTATTTAAATAATTTTTAGTACTTATAAAAATAATAATGGAAAATAAAAGGATAGAGGATGCTATTACTTGAACAATAAAATATTTTAGTGACGCTTCAGATGCAAATTTATTTTTTTGATTTTTTAATAAAGGAATAAAAGACAATAAATTAATTTCTAAACCAATTCATGCTGAAAGTCAGGAATATGCAGAAATACAAATAAAAGTTCTAATAATTATTGAATTAAAAAATAAAATTTTATATAATTTAAAAATTAAAAAGAAAAGGATTAAAACCTTTATGAGTGGGGTATGAACCCAGTAGCTTAGTTAGCTTATCTTTTTATAAAATTATGCTTTAGTATAAGATGTACAAAAATTTTTGATATTTTAGGAATTGGCTTGAATCCAGTAAGTATAATTTTGTACTAAAAATAATTAACTATGGATTAATTTCTGAGTCTATTAAGTTCAAAATCAATTTTGGTATGCCGATCAAAATCAATATTGTTTAATAGCTCTCACTATATTAACCTCTAAAGCTTTTAACTTACGGGTTAATTTCTGAGTCTATTAAGTTCAAAATCAATTTTGGTATGCCGATCAAAATCAATCTTGTTTAATAGCTCTCACTATATTAACCTCTAAAGCTTTAAACTTACGGGTTAATTTCTGAGTCTATTAAGTTCAAAATCAATTTTGGTATGCCGATCAAAATCAATCTTGTTTAATAGCTCTCACTATATTAACCTCTAAAGCTTTAAACTTACGGGTTAATTTCTGAGTCTATTAAGTTCAAAATCAATTTTGGTATGCCGATCAAAATCAATCTTGTTTAATAGCTCTCACTATATTAACCTCTAAAGCTTTAAACTTACGGGTTAATTTCTGAGTCTATTAAGTTCAAAATCAATTTTGGTATGCCGATCAAAATCAATCTTGTTTAATAGCTCTCATAATATTAACCTCTAAAGCTTTAAACTTACGGGTTAATTTCTGAGTCTATTAAGTTCAAAATCAATTTTGGTATGCCGATCAAAATCAATCTTGTTTAATAGCTCTCACAATATTAACCTCTAAAGCTTTAAACTTACGGGTTAATTTCTGAGTCTATTAAGTTCAAAATCAATTTTGGTATGCCGATCAAAATCAATCTTGTTTAATAGCTCTCACTATATTAACCTCTAAAGCTTTTAACTTACGGGTTAATTTCTGAGTCTATTAAGTTCAAAATCAATTTTGGTATGCCGATCAAAATCAATCTTGTTTAATAGCTCTCACTATATTAACCTCTAAAGCTTTTAACTTACGGGTTAATTTCTGAGTCTATTAAGTTCAAAATCAATTTTGGTATGCCGATCAAAATCAATCTTGTTTAATAGCTCTCACAATAAATTTTATAATATATGAAATTTATTCATTTAAAAACAAGTACAGAAATAACATTATTTTTTTTATGATAAAAGCAACGAAAGTTGCATTAAATATCCTATCAAGATAGCCCTTTAGTCAGGCATTTTATC